TATCTCTTCTATAAAGCGAAGCAAAGCGCATGGCGCTGAAGTGAAGAAAGCTCAATAAACACACACGAACACGATGCGCATAAATGAGACCGCGGATCATCTCATATTTTATATATGCAGGACCTTTCTCGATGCTTTTGGGTGACTCACCAACCGACCCAGCAGTGATCGATGACAGAATGGGACGAAAAAATCAAAGTCATTGGATTTGGTAGTTCTCCATTGACTTCTCTCTTTACCCACCAAAGGCCTTTGCATATGTTCCTAAATGGGTGGGTGTGCACCTCAAGAGGGGCAGGGGCCGGCCTCCCACTCTCTTATGCAGCATTTCTTAGCGGTTGGGTGGATCGTGCAATAAGCCTCTCTCGACCCTCCGTTTCTCATACGTCTTTATGAAAGCCTCTCTTCGAGATCCGGTCCATCATCTTCTCAGTCAGATCTTCTTGTTTGCCCGCTTAGGCCCTTTAACAGATTGGATCGGCATTTCGTGCCTGCAGCCCTGCTGAATTCGACCTTAGCTGGTTGGGTAGTGTAGTAAGGTTAGAGGCGCAACTAGAAGAGTTGGCCCTATCTTTCTTTATCAATTCGATTGAAGTCTACGAAGTCCTTCTTGATCGATGGTCCCCATTAGCATTAGTGCCAATTAGCAGCCGCTTTTGTTTTTGAAGGCGAGGTACTCATGTGTGATCGCGGATTCCACGGTAGCAGTAGTTCTAGCTCTACATTAGGAGCACGGGGGCTCTATCTATCTAAAGGAGGTACGGACCCCTCCCATAGTACGGTACGATGCAGAACCAAGGGGCTCTGGAAATCTAAGTACGAAACCCGGCCGGGATTTTTGGAGCAAAGGTGGGCCGCTACGCCCTCACGCTCCCAGCAATCCCACTCTTTCGTTTCGCACCATCAATCTGGAGATTTTCACTCTCGAATCACTGAACCCATTAATAACCGCTCAAACAAGACGGTGGGAAGTGATCGAAATGTAGGCCCCCACCCCCCTTACTTGATCAGGAATAGGGGTTGTCGAGCGGAACCTTGATGAAGAAGTGGAAAGTTTTGGGTAACATCATGTTATCCCGTTTCAACTCACCCGCCGGGTTCCCTTTTGTTGGATGATCCGTCAGAAGTGGCGGATCTTAGCTGAAACCGTTCCAGCCATTTTTTCTTTCCCCAGCGAAACTTGCCGTCCTAAGTGATGAATCGGTTCGACCCACAAGGGGGAGTTGGCCATTTGTCCAAGAGGCGCTCATCCCTATTCAGGTAGATCGGTTGGTTGGTGAGGTAGCGGTTCTATGAATGAAAAAACAAATAAAGAAAAACCTCCTCAAGGAAAATCTGATGTGGAGGCGCATCAGGAAAAGAGCATCGCAGCGAAAATCCGAGTCATCATTGCACGGAGTCGTCCAAATTGAAGCAGTCGAAAAGGTTTCCAAGAAGGGCTACGCGTCAGGCCATGTAGGGACCCTGATCGGCGTGAGAAAGGGCGCATCCAAACCATTATAATATAAGGGATTGACGAAAGCTAAAGGTAGAGAGAATGGAGAGTCGGTTGCCTAAGAGCGTAGAGCTCCGCGGCCGAAATGGGGACCGATGGTCTTCTATCCGACCATATCCTCCTTAGCATGCGCTAGTCTTTGCCGCTCACGATTAATCGTCTGTGTAATCGTGGGGTTTTCGAAAGCCATTCCTTATGTTCTTTTCCGCCGGGACGGCCCATGATGAAAAATCTAGGCTAGGAGATGATGGCTGGCAGAATGTTTCGAATACGCAACGCCGCCACTCGGGACGGATTAGAAACGTCTGAGGCCCTCTGTCTGATAAAAGAAATGCAAGTCTATCTCTAGGTTCTAGCATGAAACATAGGATTTATTTGCTGATGGATGGCGCTCTTGTTATCACAATAAAAAATCGTGAGTTGGGACCCCCGAAAATCGGTTCAAGTGGAAGGATCCCAAGATAACCTAAAATTTTGGGAGAATGAAACTAAAACGCTAAAGCTTAAAGAGAAGAGCCAGTCAAAAATAGTGAAAAATGAATCTCTTTCAACTCAAAGTAGTTCAAAATTGGAAATCTCTTTCCACACATTTCAAAAACGCCTTAATGAAAGTGAGATATTGATTTCTGACATATAATCTAGTTCACATTTCAGATAGCATTTCTGACATATTCAATAAAGACGTTCTCACTTATGAAAGAGAACATTCATATTCCATGGTCAAAATGAAGCATTCAACTGACATATTCAATAAAGACGTTCTCACTTATGAAATTCCAGTCAAAGTAGTTCAAACTAGGTGAAATCTCTTTCCACTCAAAGCCGCAAGTGAAAGAAACTATAGAAGACTTTCTTTCCATTATAGTGATTGAAGATTTTGGGAGAATGAAAGTCAAACGCTCTGAAAGATAGCATTCAATGAGACCAAAATAAAGACGTGGGATCAGTCAAGAATATATGTAATTATATAAAGCTTTCTTTTCTAAAAATGTTAGGATAAGATAA